TTATACTAGAAATCGTATAAGAACTTGTTATAATTGGATTTATTGGATTGTTTCATCAACGGTGTTGGGTCAGAATAACTTTTTGACTCTGCGCCAGTGATTCCCCTATTATTTATTAGTGAACAATAATTGAATAATTCCTTCATAGAGATAGAGGACATAATTCACATGGATATAGTAAATCTCGCTTGGGCTGCTTTAATGGTAGTCTTTACGTTTTCCCTTTCACTAGTAGTATGGGGAAGGAGTGGACTCTAGAAGTACTACTAATTGAGTTTAGGAACTAAACAGTATCACTTTTTTTTATAGATCGTTCGGCAAAGTTTTTTTTATTTAAAATTTCACTATTTCAATTTAAAATTTTATTTTTAAATTGAAATAGAAATGAAAAATATCTTCATTTCGAAATTCTCTTGGATTTTAGTTGAGTAATGTATTCTATGAATAATAAATATATATGAAGAATACTCTTTCAATCAAAGAAATATTTCAATTATTTCCGTGTTCGTATTTTGAAAGTAAAAAAAGTAAAAGGAATACAAATGGTAGGAAATTTATTCCAACTGAATTCTTCATAAATTTTCTATTTCGATGAACTGACTCTTACCAAAGTTAGATATGGACCATGAGGAAGAACGGAACTTTTTTTTATTTTGTTTACCTCTTTACTGTTCAAAGATCAAAGAGAAAACAATTCGGTTATTCCATTACGTGGATACACATTGGGAAACAACATAGTAGTTGTCCAACGAGATACTGCACATCCTAAAATATTGTCTTGGGCGAGTCACATATTGCGCCGCTTGTTTTAGTTTTACTATTTTAGAAATTTTATTTATGTTTTGCTTGTTTTATTGAACCCATTTCATATCATGGTTCAAACGTTAAAAGTCGACGGGTTTTACTAATCCTTTTCGAAATCCGAAGAAGTTCCCATGGATCATTTGTCAACTCCTCAATCAATGACTTCTTCGATAGGTATAATAAAATAATCTTTTAGTTAGCATTCCGACGAAGAAGTCATTGATTCTTTCGATCGGGATTCATATTGAAAATAATCAGAAATCTAGGAATTCTAATCGTAAAAGTCGCTTTCGATTATTTCAAATTAATTTAATTGAAATCAACACAAATTAAATACAAATAGATAAAGCAAAGAAATAGAATTGGGATACTATATAATATACATTATCACTATATATATTATATATACGTAATTAAATCGATTTCTATATATATAGAAAAGGAATATGATGATACTATTGTAGATTGATCTATATTAATCTATATTAAATTAACCCGCATTACAATACAACTTTATACACTACAATAACAATACTAGATAGTATGGTAGAAAGAAATATCTGAATCTTTCTACCATACTATCGTATCTCATAGAATACGACTGATTCTAGTCTGCCCATTTCATTTAAGACGCGAAATTTTTATCCTTTTCTTCTCTGCAATTATTGATAAGAAATAAAAAATAAAGTTTAATTCAAATTAATCACCTTGGCTGACTGTTTTTACGTATATTATAAGTAAAAAAGCAGTAGGAACTAGAATAAACAGTGCAGTAGCAATAAATGCGAGAATATTTACTTCCATAATCTCATTGTTTAATTTTTCTTTAATTCGCAATAACTCGGGAGTTAATCCCATAGAGATAATAAATCTTTCGCCTGTAAATTCAATGGGATGCATTACATCTCGATGATATCGAATCGGATCAATATCATGAATAACAATATCGGAGCTATCAAATCGATTCATCGTCAAGAATTGAATAGTATAACATAGGACGATCTTTTATCCATACTGAACTCAAAATTTGATTCCCGATACAATCAATAATTCCTTTATTTATTTATCATTCTTTTCCATTCTTTCTTTTCTATAACCTACCGCCCTCTTTGTACAATCATCTGATGAAGTATCATCTAACCGCCTTTCCACTTACCATTGGTTCTAAACAAACCCCAACAAACAATAGAAGCTCAATGAAAAAAAAGGAAGGAGCTAAGTTATAACCTCCTTTTTTTAATGATCCAATCTTCTTGGAAAACAAAAGAAGTATGATAAAGACGAGTACAAATTCCGGTATAAAAAAATCGAATATTCCATCAAATTAACTATTTTTTTATATATTTATATATAAATTTAAAAAGTTTGTTCTTTCAAGGAAAAACCCTTATAAAATATAAAAAAAAAAAAATTCATTACCTCGCTAATAAAAAAGTGATCCTTGTTTGATCTTTATTTTTTAAATATCCTCTTTCATTGGATTAGTAATGGGACGCATATATCAAAAGCTCAATGCGAAATTTGAATGAGATAGATTATTTCAAATTAGTAAAATTTGAAATTGAGGTTACACAAAATAGGGCCCGAAAAGGATATACTTTTTTTTTAATCTTAAAAAAAAAGTATTCTATACTATTCTATACACAGTAACTATGTTCAATTTTTTTTATATTGTACAAATTCCATTTATGTATGTACTCCCGGGAAACATACAATACTCTACTCTATTTCATATTTCACAGATCGGGAGTAATTGAAAAAGCCAGACCCAGTACAGTACGGTATCCCGTGGAATCCTGAATCTGATGCTAATAATATAATATAATAATTGTACTAATCCACATATGCCTCTCTCCCATCAATCGAATCGGTACTAGTCGAAGAAATGGAAATTCCCCCATTTGGTTTTTGGTTGATGATAAATGTGAAACGAAAAAGAAAAAAAGAAGAGGGATCGCTGTTGGGAATGAAATTATGTTATTTGGACTTCTTTTCACAAAAAATAGAGAGATGAATTGATATAGTTTTTTATTGGATTTGGATTCGTCGGGACTGACGGGGCTCGAACCCGCAGCTTCCGCCTTGACAGGGCGGTGCTCTGACCAATTGAACTACAATCCCAAGTAAATACCATAATAAAATAAAGTATACATATTTTTATGATTTCATTCTAACCCTTTCAATTTCGATTAGAATTGGCGTGTTGTAACAGAGCTGCGAGTGTGATATATCGATACCCATATGTATATGTACTTTAGTGAGAGCAGCCGGTATTACTAGTAATCCTTTCGTTATTGCCAAATCAATTGGATAATCACTCGTTCAATCAAAAAAGTTTTTTTTTATTTACTCTTTTCCTTAAACTTTACTTTATAGTTACGGATCCTGATATGAATCTAGATCATTAGCAAGATCAGAATTTCTTGTAAAAAGAGAGTAAATAAATAGTGGTATAGATATATCATAAAATGGATTTCTTCCGTATTGGGATTGGGGGATCGGGCATTTCTGGAGAGCAACAAATGGGTTATATTATATCATTTCATGGCGGATCGGCAAATTATTGGGCCGAGCTGGATTTGAACCAGCGTAGACATATTGCCAACGAATTTACAGTCCGTCCCCATTAACCGCTCGGGCATCGACCCAGGAAGAATCAATTCCAGGCTTATTGATAATCCACGATCAACTTCCTTTCGTAGTACCCTACCCCCAGGGGAAGTCGAATCCCCGCTGCCTCCTTGAAAGAGAGATGTCCTGAACCGCTAGACGATGGGGGCAGACTTGCACGACCGCCATCATACTATGTTCATAGTATGAATAGTTTTTTAAAATTGTCAATATAATGGAATGGTATGACTCGATACGAAGGATCTTTCCGTCTTTCACGATTCTTTCTATACAATTTTTTTCGATAAAAGTTTGGTTCAAAGGCCACGCCGAATCTCTTTATCCGAATCTCTTTATCAATGATTCAATGAAATATCTTGGATCTATGTTAAATTAGTGGATACATGTATCACTCAAATGAATTTAGTTATGATGTCAATTAGGATAGTCTTGAAACAATTCATTGTATTGATATTTATCAAATCCAATATCAATAAACCGTTTTATTTTACCTATATTATATACTCTATATTAAATTATATTAAATTCTTTAATTTACTTTTACTGGATAAAGAAAATTTTTCATTCCTGAATGAACCCTTATACTTATTATAAGATATATCTATGTACATCTATTATAATAAGTATATATACTAAACTCATAGTGTCTTTATTCAGGAATTGAATTGGATCAAACAAGCCCTTTTAACTCAGTGGTAGAGTAACGCCATGGTAAGGCGTAAGTCATCGGTTCAAATCCGATAAGGGGCTTTGATTTTTTCATAAATCATAAAACTCCGGCAGTAGTATTCATATTTGAAGTGCGAATAAAGATATTGTTGATCTTTGTAATAAAGTAATAAAAAAAAAGTAACAAACCGTATAATTTAATATTTTAATATATAATCAAAATCAACATTATAACATTATAATTAATTATAGTATGGTTATAAATTTGCTATTTTAATAAATTAAATATATTATTAAATAAAAAATATATTATTTATTAATTTATTATTAAATATTTAATATAATTATTATAAATATTATATTAAATATTATAATGAATGTAAGGATAAGTCGTCTCGTTAAATCTTCAAATATTACTATTCCTTTCCTATTTTCCATTATTCCAATTAAATCGATTAGAAATCAACAAAATAAAAAGTAAGTGGACCTAACCCATTGCATCATAATTATATCCACTATTCTGATATTAAAATTCGATAGAGATAAAATTGGATCTTTTTTTTCTTTGGACTACGCGGGAATCTGTCGATATATCCGATTTAATCTTCTTGTTCCTAGACGTTCTATAGGAATAAATTAGGAATGAATAAATTACTATTCCCTTCCTTTACCGAGAAACATTTATTCCAAGTCACAACATACGAGCCATTTAAAATATCTTTCTTTGATTCCAATTCCAGAACACAAGATCCGTTTTATTAGTTATATCTTATATATCTATTTATATATCTAGCAAATCGCTATTTCATGTACTAAATATTTCCATCCATATTGATACATGCAATATTTTTGTTCCGACAACGTAATGGGGAATGTATGCGAGAAGGGTACTTTCA